ATCATAAAAAGCTAATTTTTCAGGAATTTTAGACCAGGCTTCCGATAAACTTTGATTTTCGGCTAGCCCGGTGCTAACTCTTCGATATATCTCTTGCTGGAAATAACCCTGATCCCATTGATAACGAGTGGGACCAAACAATTCGATGGGAGTAGTTGCTGAACCATACCACATAGTTCCAGCAACAACAAAAGCTGCAAAAAAGACAGCCGCGATACTACTGGAGAGTACGGTTTCAATATTTCCCATACGTAATCCTTTGTATAGACGTTGTGGCGGTCGAACGCTAAGATGGAATAGACCCGCTAATATGCCCAGTGTGCCTGCTGCAATATGATGAGAAGCTATTCCTCCCGGAACAAAAGGATCAAAACCTTCCACGCCCCACGACGGATTTACGGGCTGTACTCTTCCCGTTAGTCCATAAGGATCGGACACCCATATTCCAGGACCGTACAAACCTGTTACATGAAATGCACCAAAACCAAAGCAAGCCACCCCGGAGAGAAATAAATGAATTCCAAAGATCTTGGGCAAATCCAAAGAGGGTTTTCCTGTACGTTCATCAGAAAAGATTTCTAGATCCCAATAGACCCAATGCCAGATGGCTGCCAAAAAGCACAAGCCAGAAAACACAATATGCGCCCCAGCTACACCTTCGTAACTCCAAATCCCCGGATTCGTTACAGTTCCTCCTGTGATACTCCAACCCCCCCACGAATTGGTTATTCCTAAACGAGTCATGAAGGGTATAACGAACATACCCTGTCTCCACATTGGATCAAGAATAGGATCAGAAGGATCAAAAACTGCTAATTCATACAGAGCCATCGAGCCCGCCCAACCAGCAACCAGAGCTGTATGCATTATATGAACGGAAAGCAACCGGCCGGGATCATTTAATACAACGGTATGAACACGATACCAAGGCAAACCCATGGAAAATACCCCTTTATCGAAGAAAAAAAGACACTACGTAACTTTATTGCATTGGAAAATATTATACTATGATTATTCTATAGACTTCCCCTGTTTAGGGGATTGTTTCCTAACAAGGGTTAGGTTAATATTGATTCTATATTCTATTCGTAATAATGGAATAATTCTGTTCGTAAGAACAAAGAGAAGCAGATTTATTCTATACTCGATAAGTACCAATATGCAATGGTGGATTGATACCTTTTTCTATGAGTAAACGTGTCCATCCTTCATTTATCATTAGAAGGATCTATTCATAAAAAATTTCTTTTATTTATTTTGTCTTTCTTTATAAATTTTTATAATCTATTTTTAAAATAAATAAGATAAAGCCAATATTATAAAGACAATAACACTGTATCGTTACGTTTCCACATCAAAGTGAAATATAGTATTTAGTTCTTTTTTCTTTCAATCCATGCCTATTGGTGTTCCAAAAGTACCTTTCCGAAGTCCTGGAGAGGAAGATGCATCTTGGGTTGACGTATAGTGCGACTTGTCAGATATATTGGGTCGTATGGGATTTCCCCATTCTCTCCCCCGATCGAGATATCCTCTGTTTCGCCCAAGAAAGAGAAATTGAATCATCGAAAAATTGGAGCGTGAAGTGCAATTAAATGCATTATTTGGGGAAATTCATAGAATTATATCAATTAGAATAATTTATGGTTGGCTTTGGCTGGACGAAAAAATGAAGTATCCAGGCTCCGTTTATAAAAAACCCAATTGGTAATATATCTATGATTACTACGTGTATCATAAATGATTATTTCTAAAGTCATAACAAAAAGAAAAGGTGATGGGAAGATTTGTCCTATATGTGCAAATCAAAATCGGGCGGATCTTTACCCGGAGTAGAGCATAAACCTAAAAAGATGAAAGAGACCCATTTAGGAACAAGAAAATACCATCGTGATTTGGATTGAATTTCGATGAAAGAATACATCAATGAGAAGTTAATTCGATAAGTTTACTTACCCCCTTTATTATTTTAATATTATCAAAGAAGAAATAAAAATTCATCTTTATTCAAAAATCGAAGAAAAATCCTTTTCATTTAAAAGTTAAAAAAACCGAAAAATAAAAAAAAGAGGACTGGAATATATACATTGATTCTTTTCTTCGAAATTTTTTTTGAACCGTATGCATCAAAAGGTGCATGTACGGTTCCTAAGGGATACAATTTTACCCCACTCAACCGACTTTATCGAGAAAGATTACTTTTTTTAGGCCAAGAGGTTGATAGCGAGATCTCAAATCAACTTATTGGTCTTATGGTATATCTCAGTATCGAAGATGAGACCAAAGATCTGTATTTATTTATAAACTCCCCTGGTGGGTGGGTAATACCCGGAATAGCCATTTATGATACTATGCAATTTGTACGACCAGAGGTCCATACAATATGCATGGGATTGGCCGCGTCAATGGGATCTTTTATTCTGGTTGGAGGAGAAATTACCAAACGTCTAGCATTCCCTCACGCTTGGCGCCAATGAAGTTTTTTTGATTTGAGAGAAAAAATAAAACTATGCCTTCGCCATATGAATATTAAGTAATAATAGCATGGCACTTCGAATTCGATATGCAAAATTTTTGTATTGTTTTTTTTCAAAAGATTTGATTATGTATCGAGAGATTCGTATGAGATAAAGGATATTTCCGACTTTCTATTATCTACCGGAAGTCCAATTCAGCGTCACAAACTTGTTTGTTTTCACACCGACGGACTCTTAACAGTATTTAGGTTATAAAAAAAAGAGTACGAAAAAACCAAATTTTTCTTTTTTTTTATTGGATCAAAAAGAAACTTTGGGATTGCTGAATCAAAGACAAAAAAAAGAATCTATTTTAAAATAGAAAGCAACGGAGCCATCATAGTATTTTTTAACTCCTCCGAAAAAAAAGAAGGGTGGCATTTTGATCATTTACCCATCTGGGGCTGATAGATTCTATTTTTATCTTTCTTGAATGGGAAAGTTAGGGATCAATTTGATTATAGAGCCGTATGCAATGCATAAAAGATAATGCCCGTACGGTTGCTCAATTCTATCCTTTTTCCTATTATTCTTTATCTTTCTTTTCTGTTTCTTTCATCACACCGGACAGAGAAACCTTCTATTACTATTATCAGGGTAATGATCCATCAACCTGCTAGTTCTTTTTATGAGGCACAAACGGGAGAATTTATCCTGGAAGCGGAAGAACTACTGAAACTACGCGAAACCCTCACAAGGGTTTATGTACAAAGGACGGGCAAACCTTTATGGGTTATATCTGAAGACATGGAAAGAGACGTTTTTATGTCAGCAACAGAAGCTCAAGCTTATGGAATTGTTGATCTTGTAGCAGTTGAATGAAAAAAAATGGATTTTGTGCAAATCCGTGATTTAAGATTTTATCTCCGAGTTTACTATTAAATAAAAAAATCCGGTTAGGATCAATCTAAACCAGCCCATTATGTATATGACTCAATATGCCAACTATTAAACAACTTATTAGAAATACAAGACAGCCCGTTCGAAATGTCACGAAATCCCCCGCTCTTCGGGGATGTCCTCAGCGCCGAGGAACATGTACTAGGGTGTATGTGCGACTCGTTTAGATCATGAGCTGGCACAAAAAAGCAAGAAAATAGCTTCCAGTATGAATGATCAGTACCAGTGAATAGGATAGAATGGAAGAAGGAACTCCATTCATTATCTAAAAAAAGCAAATCTACCCTTCTATTGTGTATAAAGTTTATGGTTTCCATTGGTGCAAATTCAACCACCTGAATTTAAGATGAGAAACAACTCTCCATTGGTAGCAAATGGTTATCCATTAAGCGGAAAAATCTTATTGATATTCAAAAAAAAATAGAAAAAAGAAGTTCTCGCTCGGTCAAGAACGGACTACGAGGGTCAGCTACCCGGCTAACTTTCATAATTAAATACCGTTACTGTATAGGTGGGTCTCATTGTGAAAGACCTGTTACTGGATAATTCATGGGTAGAGCCAAAGAGTGTGATGTGAACTATACAAGTTACCAATAACATTGATCAAATATTAAATGAAATAAAGGCTCCGGTGTATAGAGAAGACCTCACCGTTTAAGAAGTAACCATAAAAACGAGGAAACCCACTATATTCTTTAATTCATTTAATTTCTATTTTTTTTTTACTAGATTTTTGACACCTAGCAAAAGAAAATTTCTTATTTCTTTCATATTTCGCAGTAAAATACCTAAAAAAAGAAAAAAATCGTGGTCTGGAAGGTTATAGTAGCCAAAGCCATTGGAATTTGTATTTTATACATTGGAAAAATCCGTTTGGTTATTAGTTATTAATAGGCCAGGACGGGAAAAAAATAATAACTGAAAGAAAAAAATCAATTAGTTATTCGTCAATATTTTATTTATTCAATGACTAGAGTTAAACGCGGATATATAGCCCGGAAACGTAGAACAAAAATTCGTTTATTTGCATCAAGTTTTCGAGGGTCTCATTCAAGACTTACTCGAACTATTACTCAACAGAAAATAAGAGCTTTGGTTTCGGCTCATCGGGATAGGGATAAGCAAAAGAGAAATTTTCGTCGTTTGTGGATCACTCGGATAAACGCAGTAATTCGAGAAAAGGGAGTATCCTATAGTTATAGTAAATTAATACATGATCTATATAAGAGGCAGTTGCTTCTTAATCGTAAAATACTGGCCCAAATAGCTATATCAAATAGGAATTGTCTTTATATGATTTCCAACGAAATCAGAGAAAAAGTAGATTGGAAAGAATACACCGAAATAATTTAAATGGGGTTCCCCGGAGAATGAACTCCGGGAGGGTGGAGTTGCAGTCAAAATGACTACGAGAAATGTGCTAAAGGAGTTAAAATGAATGAACACGTTGAATAAAAAAAGATTTTTTTATCCGATTCTTTTTTTTTTTACGACACAAAAATCTGGATTTTAAGATTTGTCAAATAAAACACCAATCCATATTTGAGTTCGGGTTGGAATTCTAATTGAAGTGAACAAAAAAAA